GCTCTCGTAGCTTAGCTAAAGCATAACACTGAAGATGTTAAGATGAACCCTAGAAAGTTCCGAGAGCACAAAAGCTTGGTCCTGACTTTACTATCAGCTTTGACCGAATTTACACATGCAAGTATCCGCACCCCTGTGAGAATGCCCTACAGTCCCCTGCCCGGGAACAAGGAACTGGTATCAGGCACGTTTTATTACTGCCCATAACACCTTGCTAAGCCACACCCTCAAGGGAATTCAGCAGTGATAAATATTAAGCCATAAGTGAAAACTTGACTTAGTTAAGGTTAAGAGAGCCGGTAAAACTCGTGCCAGCCACCGCGGTTATACGAGAGGCCCAAGTTGATAGATCCCGGCGTAAAGAGTGGTTAAGAACAACAAATGATTAAAGCCGAACGCCCTCAAAGCAGTTATACGCATCCGAGGGTAAGAAGCCCCATAACGAAAGTAGCTTTATTAATCCTGACTCCACGAAAGCTAAGGAACAAACTGGGATTAGATACCCCACTATGCCTAGCCCTAAACATTGGTAGCAAGCCACACCCGCTACTCGCCAGGGTACTACGAGCATTAGCTTGAAACCCAAAGGACTTGGCGGTGCTTTAGATCCCCCTAGAGGAGCCTGTCGTAGAACCGATAATCCCCGTTAAACCTCACCTTTCCTTGTTTTTACCGCCTATATACCGCCGTCGTCAGCTTACCCTGTGAAGGCCCCATAGTAAGCAAAATTAGCATAGCTCAGTACGTCAGGTCGAGGTGTAGCGCATGGAGAGGGAACAGATGGGCTACATTCCCTAATTTAGTGAATACGAATTATGCATTGAAACATGCATATGAAGGAGGATTTAGTAGTAAGCCGGAAATAGAGTGTCCCGCTGAAATCGGCCCTAAAGCGTGCACACACCGCCCGTCACTCTCCCCAAACTTATACAAATATTTTTATATAAAACCCTACAATCTCTAAGGGGAGGCAAGTCGTAACATGGTAAGCGTACCGGAAGGTGTGCTTGGATAAACCAGGGTATGGCTAAGATAGTAAAGCATCTCCCTTACACTGAGAAGACACCCGTGCAAATCGGGTTACCCTGACGCCCAACAGCTAGCCCCCTAAAACAATTACAATAAATCAACATTTATACCCCTTAATATATTATGAAATATAAAACAAATCATTTTATTTCCTTAGTATAGGCGATAAAAAAGGACCTATGGAGCTATAGAGAAAGTACCGCAAGGGAAAGCTGAAAGAGAAATGAAATAACCCAGTAAAGCCTAAAAAAGCAGAGACTTATCCTCGTACCTTTTGCATCATGATTTAGCCAGTGTACTACAAGCAAAGAGCACTTTAGTTTGAAAACCCGAAACTTCGTGAGCTACTCCAAGACAGCCTATTAATTAGGGCAAACCCGTCTCTGTGGCAAAAGAGTGGGAAGAGCTTTGAGTAGAGGTGACAAACCTACCGAACTTAGTTATAGCTGGTTGCCCAAGAATTGAATAGGAGTTCAGCCTCCCGGCTTCTTCACTCAAACCATAAATTTTGTCCACCAGACATTAGAAGAAACCGAGGGAGTTAGTCAAAGGGGGTACAGCCCCTTTGAAACAAGACACAACTTTCCCAGAAGGGTAAAGATCATAATAACATAAGGTGACATATTTTGGTGGGCCTAAAAGCAGCCATCCCAACAGAAAGCGTTAAAGCTCAAATACAATTTCTCCTCCTATTATCCTGATCATTTTATCCTAACCCTCTAACCGTACTGGGCCATCCCATGCCAACATGGGAGTGACTATGCTAATATGAGTAATAAGAGAGGGTTTTGCCTCTCTCCAAGCATGCGTGTAAATCGGAACGGACATTCCACCGAATATTAACGGCCCCAATACCAGAGGGAACTGGACTAATAAATATACAACTAGAAAAATACCCAAAACTTAACCGTTACTCCTACACAGGTATGCTACCCAGGAAAGACTAAAAGAAAGAGAAGGAACTCGGCAAATACATGAAGCCTCGCCTGTTTACCAAAAACATCGCCTCTTGAAAACAAAACATAAGAGGTCCTGCCTGCCCAGTGACCATGTGTTCAACGGCCGCGGTATTTTAACCGTGCAAAGGTAGCGCAATCACTTGTCCTTTAAATGGGGACCTGTATGAATGGCACGACGAGGGCTCTACTGTCTCCTCTTTCCAGTCAATGAAATTGATCTCTCCGTGCAGAAGCGGGGATATCACCATAAGACGAGAAGACCCTATGAAGCTTTAGACGCCAAGACAGATTACGTTAAACAACCCTAACAAAGGAATAAACATAGTAACCCCTGTCCGAATGTCTTTGGTTGGGGCGACCGCGGGGAAACAAATAACCCCCATGTGGACTAGGAGAACTAAATCTCCTACAACCCAGAGCGACAGCTCTAAGTAACAAAATTTTTGACCAAAAGGATCCGGCAACGCCGATCAACGAACCGAGTTACTCTAGGGATAACAGCGCAATCCCCTTTTAGAGTCCCTATCGACAAGGGGGTTTACGACCTCGATGTTGGATCAGGACATCCTAATGGTGCAGCCGCTATTAAGGGTTCGTTTGTTCAACGATTAAAGTCCTACGTGATCTGAGTTCAGACCGGAGTAATCCAGGTCAGTTTCTACCTATGTTACACTCTTTTCTAGTACGAAAGGACCGAAAAGAGGAGGCCTCTGCCCAAAGTAAGCCTCACCCCCACCTAATGAAATCATTAAATAAGGCAAGAGGGTGTACCCTTAGGCCGAAGAGAACGGCATGCTAGTGTGGCAGAGCCCGGTAGATTGCAAAAGGCCTAAGCCCTTTATACAGAGGTTCAAATCCTCTCCCTAGTTATGATTTCTGCACTCCTAACACATCTTATCAACCCATTAGCCTATATTGTACCCGTTTTATTGGCTGTTGCCTTCCTTACTCTAATTGAACGAAAAGTATTAGGCTACATGCAATTACGAAAAGGCCCTAATATCGTAGGACCCTATGGCCTTCTGCAACCAATTGCCGACGGAGTGAAGCTATTTATTAAAGAACCAGTACGCCCTTCCACCGCCTCTCCTGTTCTATTCCTCTTAACCCCAATACTGGCCCTCACACTTGCTCTCACCCTCTGAGCCCCCATGCCACTACCTTATCCTGTTATTGATCTTAATCTAGGAGTCTTATTTATTCTAGCACTTTCAAGCCTGGCAGTTTATTCCATTTTAGGCTCAGGATGAGCCTCCAATTCAAAATATGCACTAATTGGAGCCCTACGGGCCGTAGCACAGACTATTTCCTACGAAGTGAGCTTAGGCCTTATTCTTCTAAATATTATTATCTTTGCAGGAGGCTTTACCCTACAAACCTTTAACATTGCGCAGGAAAGTATCTGATTAATCCTACCAGCCTGACCTCTCGCTGCAATATGGTATATTTCAACACTAGCAGAAACCAACCGGGCCCCTTTCGACCTCACCGAAGGTGAATCCGAATTAGTATCAGGCTTTAATGTCGAGTATGCCGGAGGCCCCTTCGCACTATTTTTCCTAGCAGAGTATGCTAATATTCTTCTAATGAATACTCTGTCCGCTACACTATTTCTAGGCGCCTCTCACATCCCCTCAATCCCAGAATTAACAGCCATGAACCTTATGACCAAGGCCGCCCTACTGTCTATGGTCTTCCTATGAGTTCGAGCCTCCTACCCCCGATTCCGATATGATCAACTGATGCATTTAATCTGAAAAAACTTCCTCCCACTCACACTAGCTTTAGTTATCTGACACCTTGCCCTACCCATTGCATTCGCAGGATTGCCGCCTCAGCTATAGCCAAGGAGCCGTGCCTGAAATAAAGGGTCACTTTGATAGAGTGAAACATGAAGGTTAAAGTCCTTCCGACTCCTTAGAAAGAAGGGATTTGAACCCTACCTGAAGAGATCAAAACTCTTAGTGCTTCCACTACACCACTTCCTAGTAAAGTAAGCTAAATAAGCTTTTGGGCCCATACCCCAAATATGTTGGTTAAAACCCCTCCTTTACTAATGAATCCGTACATTTTAGCCACGCTACTGTTTGGCCTAGGCTTAGGAACCACAATTACCTTTGCAAGTTCACACTGATTACTTGCGTGAATAGGCCTTGAAATCAACACCCTAGCTATTATTCCTCTCATGGCACAATCTCACAACCCACGAGCGGTTGAAGCCACTACCAAATATTTCCTCACCCAAGCGACTGCAGCGGCTATACTATTATTTGCCAGCACAACAAACGCATGACTTACAGGCCAGTGACATATCGATCAGATATCCCATCCCTTCCCGGTCACATTAATTACGTTAGCCATCGCACTAAAAATTGGACTAGCCCCTGTCCACTCGTGATTGCCCGAAGTTTTACAGGGCCTAGACCTTACTACGGGGGTTATCCTGTCTACCTGACAAAAACTGGCCCCATTCGCACTTCTACTGCAAATTCAACCAACAAACTCCCTAATCCTTATCATATTAGGACTAACATCTACCCTAGTTGGAGGTTGAGGAGGACTAAACCAAACGCAACTCCGAAAGATTCTTGCTTATTCATCAATTGCTCATTTAGGCTGAATGATTTTGGTACTGCAGTTTTCCCCTTCCCTTACCCTACTTACCTTACTTATGTATTTTATTATAACATTTTCGATATTTCTTGTATTTAAACTAAACCAGGCCCTGAATATTAATATATTAACCACCTCTTCAACAAAAGCACCCGCACTTACAGCCCTAGTCCCACTAGTACTTCTCTCACTAGGGGGCCTCCCTCCCTTGTCCGGCTTTATACCAAAATGACTAATTCTTCAAGAACTTACTAAACAAGACCTAGGACTGTTGGCGACAGCTGCCGCATTAACAGCCCTTCTAAGCCTTTACTTTTATTTACGCGTCTCTTACGCAATAACACTTACCATATCCCCAAATAACCTAAATGGGACCATTTCCTGACGCCTTACCTCGCTACAGCTGACTCTCCCTATGTCTGTTTCAACAATGGCAAGTCTCCTGCTACTTCCCCTCACCCCAGGTATCGCGGCATTACTAGTCCTCTAGAGACTTAGGCTAACATAAGACCAAGGGCCTTCAAAGCCCTAAGTGAGGGTGAAAATCCCCCAGTCCCTGATAAGACTTGCGGGGCTTTAACCCACATCTCCTGCATGCAAAACAGATACTTTAATTAAGCTAAAACCTTCCTAGACAGGCAGGCTTCGATCCTGCAAACTCTTAGTTAACAGCTAAGCGCCCAAACCAGCGAGCATCTATCTATCTTTCCCCCGCCTGGTCGGGCAAAAAGGCGGGGGAAAGCCCCGGCAGACGTTAGTCTGCGACTTCAGATTTGCAATCTAACATGTAAAACACCCCGGAGCTTGGTAAGAAGAGGACTCAAACCTCTGTCTATGGGGCTACAATCCACCGCTTAAAAACTCAGCCATCCTACCTGTGGCCATCACCCGTTGATTCTTTTCGACCAATCACAAAGACATTGGCACCCTTTATCTAGTATTTGGTGCCTGAGCCGGAATAGTAGGAACAGCCTTAAGCCTTCTTATTCGAGCCGAGCTAAGCCAACCAGGCGCTCTCTTAGGAGACGACCAGATTTATAATGTAATTGTTACAGCCCATGCCTTCGTAATAATTTTCTTTATAGTAATACCAATTATGATCGGAGGGTTCGGAAACTGACTCATCCCTTTAATGATCGGGGCCCCTGATATGGCATTCCCTCGAATAAATAATATGAGCTTCTGACTCCTTCCCCCTTCTTTCCTTCTGCTCCTAGCTTCCTCGGGAGTAGAAGCAGGAGCCGGTACAGGTTGAACGGTCTACCCACCACTAGCTGGTAATTTAGCCCACGCTGGGGCCTCTGTAGATTTAACAATCTTTTCACTTCATCTAGCAGGTGTTTCCTCAATCTTAGGTGCAATTAATTTTATTACAACTATTATTAATATGAAACCTCCTGCTATTTCCCAGTATCAGACACCTTTATTTGTTTGAGCTGTTCTAATTACTGCAGTTCTTCTACTTCTATCCCTCCCAGTCCTTGCCGCTGGTATTACAATACTCTTAACGGACCGAAACTTAAATACAACATTCTTTGACCCCGCAGGAGGTGGAGACCCAATTCTTTATCAACATCTATTCTGATTCTTTGGCCACCCAGAAGTTTATATTTTAATTCTGCCAGGCTTTGGTATGATTTCCCACATCGTTGCATATTATGCCGGTAAGAAAGAACCTTTCGGCTATATAGGCATGGTCTGAGCTATGATGGCCATCGGCCTTCTAGGCTTTATTGTATGGGCGCATCACATGTTTACAGTTGGTATGGACGTAGACACTCGAGCATACTTTACGTCCGCCACAATAATTATCGCTATTCCAACTGGGGTAAAAGTATTTAGCTGACTTGCAACCCTGCATGGCGGCTCAATCAAATGAGAAACCCCTCTTCTCTGAGCTCTAGGCTTTATTTTCCTCTTCACGGTAGGGGGTCTTACTGGCATCGTCCTGGCCAATTCTTCCTTAGACATTGTTCTTCATGATACTTATTACGTAGTTGCCCACTTCCACTACGTCTTATCTATGGGTGCCGTATTCGCCATCGTTGCTGGTTTCGTACACTGATTCCCACTATTTTCAGGATACACCCTGCACAGCACTTGAACAAAGATTCATTTCGGCGTAATGTTTGTTGGAGTAAATTTAACTTTCTTCCCTCAGCATTTCCTGGGCCTAGCAGGTATGCCTCGACGATATTCTGATTACCCAGATGCCTACACCCTATGAAATACAGTATCCTCAATTGGGTCCCTTATTTCCCTGGTGGCTGTAATCATTTTCCTGTTCATTATTTGAGAAGCATTCGCCGCCAAACGTGAAGTTCTAGCTGTAGACTTAACTTCTACAAATGTAGAATGACTCCACGGCTGCCCTCCCCCTTATCATACCTTCGAGGAACCTGCTTTTGTTCAAGTTCAGGCAAACTAACGAGAAAGGGAGGAATTGAACCCCCGTGTGAAGGTTTCAAGCCTACCACATAGCCACTCTGTCACTTTCTTTATAAGACACTAGTAAAATGATTATTACACCGCCTTGTCAAGGCGGAAATGCGGGTTTGACCCCCGCGTGTTTTAATTAATGGCACATCCTTCCCAATTAGGCCTTCAAGATGCAGCTTCTCCTGTTATAGAAGAACTACTACACTTTCATGACCACGCCCTTATAATCGTTTTTTTAATTAGCACATTTGTACTTTACATTATTGTAGCGATAGTCTCCACTAAACTTACAAATAAGTATATTCTAGATTCCCAAGAAATCGAAATTATCTGAACTGTCCTACCAGCGGTTATTTTAATTCTCATCGCCCTTCCCTCTTTACGTATTCTCTACCTCATGGATGAAATTAATGACCCCCATCTTACCATTAAAGCCATGGGCCACCAATGATATTGAAGTTACGAGTATACTGATTATGAAGCACTAGGATTCGATTCCTACATGATCCCTACACAAGATCTAACACCTGGACAATTCCGTCTCTTAGAAACTGACCATCGTATGGTCATCCCAGTTGACTCCCCTACCCGAATCTTAATCTCCGCCGAAGATGTCCTTCACTCGTGAGCAGTACCAGCTTTAGGCGTAAAAATAGACGCAGTACCTGGACGCTTAAACCAAACAGCCTTTATTACATCTCGACCAGGGGTCTTCTACGGGCAATGCTCTGAAATTTGTGGAGCAAATCACAGCTTTATGCCCATCGTAGTAGAAGCAGTTCCCCTAGAACATTTTGAAAACTGAACATCTTTAATACTTCAAGACGCTTCACTAAGAAGCTAAATAGGGTTCAAGCGTTAGCCTTTTAAGCTAAAGACTGGTGACTCCCAACCACCCTTAGTGACATGCCTCAACTCGCCCCATCCCCTTGATTTGCTGCTCTCGTATTTTCCTGACTAATCCTTTTAACTATTGTTCCAACTATCGTTATGGAACATAAATTCCCGAATCAACCTTCAACCCCAGAAGCTTCAGAGATGCCTCTTAAGCCCAAATGAAACTGACCATGGCACTAAACTTTTTTGATCAATTTATAAGTCCATCCTTCATGGGTATTCCCCTAATAGCCCTCGCCCTTACTCTACCTTGAGTTCTCTACCCAAACCCCTCTACTCGGTGGCTGAACAATCGAGTTGTCACTCTTCAAGGTTGAACTATTAATCGATTTACCCAACAACTCCTTCTGCCCTTAAATAAAGGGGGACATAAATGAGCCCTGCTCCTAACTTCTCTAATGGTTTTTCTTATTACCCTTAACATGTTAGGCCTCCTGCCATATACTTTTACCCCTACAACTCAGCTATCACTAAATTTAGGACTCGCCACCCCTCTCTGATTAGCAACAGTACTTATTGGTATGCGAAATCAGCCTACTCATGCACTAGGGCACCTTCTCCCAGAAGGTACTCCTGGCCCCCTTATTCCAGTACTTATCATTATCGAAACAATCAGCTTATTTATTCGTCCACTAGCTCTGGGTGTTCGACTAACTGCAAACCTTACAGCCGGTCACCTTCTAATTCAACTTATCGCCACAGCTGCCTTTGTACTACTGCCCCTAATACCAGCTGTAGCAATTCTCACAACCATTGTTTTAGTATTGCTTACCCTTCTAGAAGTTGCTGTAGCAATGATTCAAGCATATGTCTTTGTTCTACTGGTAACTCTTTATCTACAAGAAAACGTATAATGGCCCATCAAGCACACGCATATCATATGGTTGACCCTAGCCCCTGACCGCTTACAGGCGCAGTCGGTGCCCTACTAATAACATCAGGCCTTGCAATCTGATTCCACTTCAATTCAACAACCCTAATAACTATAGGGTTAGCCCTTTTACTCCTTACTATGTACCAATGGTGACGAGACATCGTTCGTGAGGGTACTTTCCAAGGACATCATACTCCTCCCGTACAAAAAGGTCTTCGCTATGGCATGATTCTTTTTATTACATCCGAAGTGTTTTTCTTTCTAGGCTTCTTCTGGGCCTTCTACCACGCTAGCCTGGCCCCTACCCCTGAGTTAGGTGGATGCTGACCCCCTACTGGAATTACCCCCCTTGATCCATTTGAAGTACCCCTACTGAATACAGCTGTCCTACTTGCTTCAGGAGTGACAGTAACATGAGCTCACCACAGCATTATGGAGGGGGAACGAAAGCAAGCCATCCAATCTTTATTCCTAACTATTCTTCTAGGCTTCTACTTTACCTTCCTCCAAGGAATAGAGTACTATGAAGCCCCTTTCACCATCGCTGATGGTGTCTACGGAGCCACATTCTTTGTCGCAACAGGCTTCCACGGACTCCACGTAATTATTGGTTCTACATTTTTAGCTGTTTGCTTACTTCGCCAAATTAAATATCATTTCACAGCTGAACACCACTTTGGATTTGAAGCAGCCGCCTGATACTGACATTTCGTAGACGTTGTTTGATTATTCCTCTATATCTCTATCTACTGATGAGGCTCATAATCTTTCTAGTATTAATTTGAGTATAAGTGACTTCCACTCACCCGGTTTTGGTTAAAATCCAAAGAAAGATAATGAATCTTATTACGACTGTTATTACTATCGCCATCGCACTATCAATTATTTTGGCCATTGTATCCTTTTGACTCCCCCAAATAAGCCCAGATCATGAAAAACTTTCACCCTATGAATGTGGCTTTGACCCCTTAGGAACAGCGCGACTACCCTTCTCCATGCGGTTTTTCCTTGTTGCCATCCTATTTCTCCTATTTGACCTAGAAATTGCTCTACTCCTCCCACTACCCTGGGGAGATCAACTTACTTCACCTTTAATTACCTTCCTTTGGGCCTCCAGTGTCCTAATTCTCCTTACCTTAGGGTTAATTTATGAATGAATCCAAGGAGGCCTAGAATGAGCTGAATAGGTATTTAGTGTAAAATTAAGACATTTGATTTCGGCTCAAAAGCTTGTGGTTAAAATCCATAACTACCTAATGACTCCTACTCACTTTGCTTTTTCATCAGCATTTATACTAGGACTCACCGGCCTAGCATTCCACCGTACTCATCTCCTCTCCGCCCTTCTTTGCCTTGAGGGAATAATACTTTCTCTATTTATTGCCCTTTCGTTATGAACCCTGCAACTGGATTCTACCAGCTTTTCCGCAGCCCCAATGCTTCTATTAGCATTCTCAGCGTGTGAAGCAAGTGCTGGTCTTGCACTGCTTGTAGCAACTGCCCGTACCCATGGTACCGACCGCCTTCAAAACTTAACTCTCCTGCGATGTTAAAAATCTTAATCCCGACACTAATGCTAGTCCCAACAGCCTGACTAACACCAGCTAAATGACTATGACCATCCATGCTCTCCCACAGCCTAATTATTGCTGTAATAAGCTTCCCCTGATTACACTATTCAGCAGAAGTTGGCTGAACCAATTTGAGCCTTTATATAGGTATCGACCCAGTATCTTCTCCTCTTCTAGTTCTTACATGCTGACTCCTCCCACTCATGATTATAGCGAGCCAGAACCACACAGCCCATGAACCTATTAACCGTCAACGACTATATATTAGCCTACTAGTATCTTTGCAATTCTTCCTTATTCTTGCCTTTAGCGCTACCGAACTCATTATGTTTTACGTTATGTTTGAAGCAACCCTACTTCCCACCTTAATTATTATTACTCGTTGAGGTAATCAAGCAGCACGTTTAAATGCAGGTATTTACTTCTTGTTCTACACCCTCGTCGGCTCCCTCCCTCTTCTGGTGGCCTTGCTTCTCCTTCAAAATGAAACAGGGACCCTATCCCTTTTAGTTTTACTTCATTCAACTCCCTTAAAATTGACGTCCCACGCAGACATATTATGATGATTAGCATGTCTTCTTGCTTTCCTTGTTAAAATACCCTTATACGGAGTTCACTTATGACTACCTAAAGCCCACGTAGAAGCCCCCGTAGCTGGCTCCATGGTCCTCGCTGCAGTACTACTAAAGCTAGGAGGATACGGACTGATCCGTATAGTTGCCGTACTGGACCCCCTTACAAAAGAATTGAACTACCCACTAATCGTCATTGCACTGTGAGGTGTTGTAATAACTGGTTCAATTTGTCTACGACAAACTGACCTTAAGTCACTAATCGCATACTCTTCTGTCAGTCACATAGGCCTAGTGGTTGCGGGCATTATAGCCCAAACACCTTGAGGATTTGCTGGCGCTGTAATTCTAATAATTGCCCACGGACTCACATCCTCAGCCCTCTTCTGTCTAGCCAACACCCTTTATGAACGGACCCACAGCCGAACAATACTACTCGTACGAGGCCTACAAATGGTTCTTCCACTTATAACTGCCTGATGATTTATTGCCAGCCTCGCCAACTTAGCCCTACCCCCTCTCCCCAATCTAATAGGAGAACTGATAATTATTACCTCCTTATTTTATTACTCCCCCTGAACACTTATTTTTACAGGAGCAGGTACCCTCATTACTGCCAGTTACTCCCTTTATATATTCTTAATAACACAACGCGGCCCAGTTCCCCGCCATGTCTTCACTATTACTTATTCTCACTCTCGAGAACATCTACTGCTACTACTTCACCTCGCCCCCCTAGCCTTACTTATCCTCAAGCCCGAACTAATTTGAGGCTGAGTAGCTTGTAGACATGGTTTAATCTAAAATATTAGATTGTGATTCTAAAGATAGGGGTTGAAACCCCCTTGTTTACCGAGAGAGGTTAGCTTAACAACGGAGACTGCTAATCTCCGCTCCCCCGGTTGAATTCCAGGGCTCACTCGTACACTGCTCCTAAAGGATAACAGCTCATCCGTTGGTCTTAGGAACCAAAAACTCTTGGTGCAAATCCAAGTAGTAGCTATGCATCCTACTTCCCTTATAATAACATCCAGCCTAATTATTATTTTTACGCTACTGATTTACCCTGTGCTAACTTCCTTAACTCCTTACCCCCAAAGCCCAGACTGGTCACTAACTCACGTAAAAACAGCGGTCAAGTACGCTTTCATCGTTAGTCTCCTCCCCCTCTCCCTCTTCCTGAACGAAGGGGTTGAAGAAGTTGTCACTTCCTGAAGCTGAATGAATACTCTGACCTTTGATGTTAATATTAGCTTTAAGTTTGATCACTACTCCATTATCTTCACCCCTATTGCTCTTTATGTGACTTGATCTATTCTAGAATTTGCATCATGATATATGCATGCAGATCCTTACATGAACCGCTTCTTTAAGTACCTGCTAATCTTCTTAATCGCTATGATTATCCTAGTTACGGCAAACAATCTGTTCCAATTTTTTATTGGTTGAGAGGGTGTCGGAATTATGTCCTTCCTTCTCATTGGTTGGTGATACGGACGTGCAGACGCAAACACCGCTGCTCTTCAAGCAGTTGTTTATAATCGAGTCGGAGACATCGGCCTAATTCTTGCCATAGCATGAATTGCCACAAACCTTAACTCATGGGAAATGCAACAGATCTTCACATCCGCCAAAGGGATAGATCTTACCCTCCCTCTTTTAGGCCTAATTGTGGCCGCCACTGGCAAGTCAGCCCAATTTGGTCTTCATCCATGACTCCCCTCAGCCATAGAGGGTCCTACACCGGTCTCTGCCCTACTTCACTCTAGCACTATGGTCGTAGCTGGTATCTTCCTACTAGTTCGGATAAGCCCCTTGCTTGAAGATAACCAGACCGCCCTCACCATTTGCCTTTGCTTAGGGGCTTTAACAACACTATTTACAGCCACCTGCGCTTTAACCCAAAATGATATCAAAAAAATTGTAGCATTTTCAACATCAAGTCAACTAGGACTGATAATAGTAACAATCGGCTTAAATCAACCCCAATTAGCCTTTCTGCACATCTGTACCCACGCCTTCTTTAAAGCAATACTTTTCCTGTGTTCGGGGTCAATCATTCATAGCTTGAACGACGAGCAAGACATTCGAAAAATAGGAGGCATACATCATCTTACCCCCTTTACTTCCTCTTGTATAACTATCGGAAGCCTTGCCCTCACAGGCACCCCTTTCCTGGCCGGCTTCTTCTCCAAAGATGCCATCATTGAAGCCCTAAACACCTCTCACCTAAACGCCTGGGCCCTAACTCTTACCTTATTGGCAACTTCCTTCACAGCCATCTATAGCCTGCGAGTAGTGTTCTTTGTCTCAATGGGACACCCCCGATTTAACTCTTTGTCTCCAATCAATGAAAACAATACAGCAGTAATTAATCCAATCAAACGATTAGCTTGAGGAAGTATTATTGCTGGACTTCTAATTACTACAAACATGCTACCACTAAAAACCCCCGTGATATCTATACCCTTTATGCTAAAAATAGCAGCCCTCACCGTGACAATTATCGGCCTACTTCTAGCACTTGAACTAGCCTCACTAACAAGCAAACAATTTAAAGCCACACCTCAATTAACACTCCACAACTTCTCCAATATGCTCGGCTTCTTCCCCACCACAGTTCACCGCTTTTCCCCAAAATTAAATCTTGTTCTAGGCCAGACAATTGCTAGCCAGATACTAGACATTACCTGACTAGAGAAAGTAGGACCAAAAGCTGTCGCCTCACTAAATACCCCTTTAATCACAACCACAAGCAATACACAACAAGGCCTAATTAAAACTTACCTCTCATTATTCCTATTGACCCTTGCCCTAGGCACCCTCACATTCGCCTACTAAACAGCTCGAAGAGTTCCTCGACCTAAACCCCGAGTTAATTCTAACACAACAAATAAGGTCAAGAGTAAAACCCAAGCACTAATGATCAACATTCCGCCCCCCGATGAATACATTAGGGCCACTCCCCCAATATCCCCTCGAAACACGGAGAAAGCTCCCAGATCATCCGCAGGAACTCAAGAAAATTCATACCAATCTCCCCAAAAAATGCTCGAGAACATTGCTGCCCCGCATACGTACATAATTATATATGCTAAAACGGGACGGCTACCCCAAGTCTCCGGATAAGGCTCAGCAGCCAGGGCTGCTGAGTAAGCAAATACAACTAGTATACCCCCCAGGTAAATAAGAAAGAGGACTAAAGACAGAAAGGGCCCCCCATATCCTACCAGAATGCCACACCCCATGCCTGCTACCACTACTAATCCCAAGGCAGCAAAGTAAGGGGAGGGATTTGAAGCAACCGCGACTAACCCTAAAACTAAACCCGATAATAAAAAAGACATAAAACTAGTCATGAATTCCTGCCAGGACTTTAACCAGGAATAATGGCTTGAAAAACCACCGTTGTTATTCAACTACAAGAACCTAGATAATGGCAAGCTTACGAAAGACACATCCTCTCCTAAAAATTGCAAACAGTGCACTAGTTGACCTACCTGCCCCCTCCAATATTTCAGCCTGATGAAACTTTGGTTCCCTACTCGGGCTTTGTCTAATTTCTCAAATCGTGACAGGCCTCTTCCTTGCCATGCATTACACCGCTGATATTTCTACAGCATTTTCCTCCGTAGCACACATTTGCCGGGATGTTAATTATGGGTGACTTATCCGTAACCTTCACGCCAACGGCGCATCTTTCTTCTTTATCTGTTTATATATACACATCGGCCGAGGCCTCTATTACGGGTCGTACCTCAACAAGGAAACCTGAAACATCGGGGTGGTCCTGCTACTTCTCGTGATAATGACCGCTTTTGTTGGGTACGTCCTTCCTTGGGGTCAGATGTCATTTTGAGGTGCGACCGTCATCACAAACCTTCTGTCCGCAGTCCCTTATGTAGGAAATACACTGGTACAATGAATCTGAGGGGGCTTTTCAGTAGATAACGCCACCCTCACCCGGTTCTTTGCTTTCCACTTCCTCTTCCCCTTTGTCATTGCAGGGGCTACCCTCCTTCACCTACTCTTCCTACACGAGACAGGCTCAAATAATCCCCTCGGCCTCAACTCTAACGTAGACAAAATTCCATTCCACCCCTACTTTTCATATAAGGACCTCCTAGGGTTCGCAGCCCTCCTTATTGCCCTCACGTCCCTAGCCCTCTTTTCCCCAAATCTTCTAGGGGATCCTGATAACTTCACCCCTGCTAACCCACTGGTAACTCCCCCACACATTAAGCCCGAATGATACTTCCTGTTTGCATACGCCATCCTTCGATCCATTCCTAATAAGCTTGGAGGGGTATTAGCCCTTCTAGCCTCTATTCTTATTCTTATATTAGTTCCCCTCCTACATACATCAAAGCAACGAAGTGTTACCTTCCGACCATTCTCACAATTTCTGTTCTGGACACTTATCGCTGATGTGGCCATCCTTACCTGAATTGGAGGAATACCTGTAGAGCACCCTTTTATTATTATTGGACAAGTTGCATCCGTACTATACTTCTCTATCTTCTTAATTCTTTTCCCAATAGCAGGCTGAGCTGAGAACAAGATTTTTGAATGAAACTGCACTAGTAGCTCAGCGCCCAGAGCGCCGGTCTTGTAAACCGGACGTCGGAGGTTAAATTCCCCCCTACTGCTCAAAAAAAGGGGATTCGAACCCCTACCCCTAACCCCCAAAGCTAGGATTCTTAGTTAAACTATTCTTTGAAATGTATTTTAAATACATATATGTATATAGTACATACATTTATATTAATCATATCAATGGTATTCAGGTACATATATGCTTTATAACCATTAATCGTATTATAACATTCATATGTCACCATTCATCTAAGGTTTACATAAAACACCTAATGGTTTATTCAACATTACATTTACATGAAACACGCGAGATTTAAGTGATCCAACCACTTCGTCCTTGAAGTAATGTTATACGTTTACTAGACATCCCGCCATACCTAATAAAGCTTAATGTAGTAAGAGAGTAACATCAGTTGATTCCTTTATACCTACGGTTATTGAAGGTGAGGGACAAGAATTTGTGGGGGTCGCACTTCGTGCACTATTCCTGGCATTTGGTTCCTACTTCAGGTCCATTACCTGGGTCACTCCCCCCACTTTCATCGACGCTGGCATAAGTTAATGGTGTTAAACATACTCCTCGTTACCCAGCAAGCCGAGCGTTCCTTCCAGCGGGTAAGGGGTTCTCTTTTTTTTTTTCCTTTTCACTGACATTTCACAGTGCAGAGCGTCAATGAACAACAAGGTGGAACATTTCCTTGCTCGCGAGGAAATAGTATTAATGGTGAAAAGATATTCCTATAAGACTTTCATTTAGATATATCAAGAGCATAAGTGATAATATTACCCCTATGATATCTAAGAGACCCCTTCTAGGGTTTTTGGAGGTAAAACCCCCCTACCCCCCAATACTCCTGAGATCGCTAATACTCCTGCAAACCCCCCGTAAACAGGAAAACCTCGAGTATTATTTTTACCGGGATAGATGAATACAACTTTATACTATTAAAAATTTTTTTTCGTT